ATTTTTTTATTGAATTTTTGAAAAATTGATAATCTGCCTTTGAAATCAAAGAATATTGAAAAAGTGTCTTCCCCCTTTTCCAAAATCCATGAATTTATTAAGTTATAGGAACTTCCAACTATGTCAGGAAAAGGATCTTATATATATCTTATATATATAATAATAGAAATATAATAATAGAAAGGTTGAATATTTATCCAATTTATCTCATTCTTCTTTATTTTCTTTATTTATTCTTTATAGTACAAGTACACTACTTCAGCAAACTTCGTTTCATTTAGTTCAGTTTTAGTTTAGGTTTTTTCTGTAAAATACAATTTTCAAAAAAAAAAAAGAATGGAAATGAATTCGAAATAAGAATAAGGAGTCTTTATGTCCCGTTACCGAGGACCTCGTTTCAAAAAAATACGCTGCCTGGGGGCTTTACCAGGACTAACTAATAAAAGGCCTAAAGCCGGAAGTGATCTTAGAAACCAATCTCGTTCCGGAAAAAAATCTCAATATCGTATTCGCCTAGAAGAAAAACAAAAATTGCGTTTTCATTATGGTCTTACAGAACGACAATTACTTAAATACGTTCGTATCGCCGGAAAAGCAAAGGGGTCAACAGGTCAAGTTTTACTACAATTACTTGAAATGCGTTTGGATAACATCCTTTTTCGATTGGGTATGGCTTCGACTATTCCCGCAGCTCGCCAATTAGTTAACCATAGACATATTTTAGTGAATGGGCGTATAGTAGATATACCAAGTTATCGCTGCAAACCCCGAGATATTATTACGACGAAGGATGAACAAAAATCTAGAACTCTGATTCAAAATTCTCTCAACTCATCCCCTCATGAGGAAGTGCCAAATCATTTGACCCTTCACCCATTCCAATATAAAGGATTAGTCAATCAAATAATAGATAGTAAATGGGTCGGTTTGAAAATAAATGAATTGCTAGTCGTAGAATATTATTCTCGTCAGACTTAAACCTAAACTCAAATAAAATAGCAAGGGTTCAGGCAATTTTCTTTCCCTTTCATCAAATTAAATTAACCTAAGGTTAAGTAAGAAAAATACGGGTTTGATCCCGATTTTATCCCATTTATGTATCATAGACTGAGGGGCTTTTTTCATATTCTTTCCAGTCTTCTTGCTAGTTTATGTGTTACGACAATTCGGAATAGAGAATCTATATCACTGAAAGGTCAAATTGGTGAAATAAAGGTCTCCATTGCTATTTGATCCGGTGTTGTTAAGAAAATGGGTCTATTAAGTGAAGGTACGGAAAGAGAGGGATTCGAACCCTCGGTAAACAAAAGCCTACATAGCAGTTCCAATGCTACGCCTTGAACCACTCGGCCATCTCTCCTACATAATGATTATGAACCAAAAACCGAGTGAATAGCGAGTTCTTCATATTCCATTCTATATTATTGGATAGGTACGACCAATACATTTTAAGTATGATATTACAAATAAAAATATTACAACTAAAAATCGAAAATTTTTCATCAAAGTAAAGAAAGATCTATCTTTCGAGGCTCCAAGATAAAGAGAAAATTCTTTTCTTACGAATTTTTTTTTAATATTTAAATGGGGTTAATGTTTGCAAAAATAACTCCCTTTTATTTGGACTATTTCGAATCGATTAAATCAATGAATTAGAACGAATGAACTGATTGATAGGTCTAGATTTTTTAGATTAGGGTTAATGGATACCTTTCTATCATAATTCTAGATAGACTATGATTCCATACCCTACAAATTATCAAATTTCTTTCCGGTTTTCGAGTTCTCAACAACAAACCCCTTCCCTTACCCCTCTATTCGAAATTCATAAAACATTTTGTATAGTGGATTGTATACCTGCTATGTACACAACATAAAGTTATTCTATTTTCATCATAGAATTATTATTTGATCTTTTTCTTCTTTGTATCATAATTCAATCAAAATTTATCGAGTTACTCTAATCTGTAACTTCAACGAAATCAGAATAGTTCCCTTCGTTGATATCCTACTTCATTAGGATGAAATCGAATCGGGTTCAAATAGTTCTTATCGATTCCTGTCAAAAAGGAACAATGGGAATAGAAGGACCATAATCTTTTTTTTTTTTTTTTCAAATCAATCTGTTTTTATGTTATTTCGTAATGTACAATTCTTTTCTTTGTGGGATCATTTTCCCACGAGAGGGAATGAGAAGAATTTTAGAATGGATTGCTAGCTATGCCTAGATCGCGGATAAATGGAAATTTTATTGATAAGACCTTTTCAATTGTAGCCAATATCTTATTGCAAATAATTCCGACAACTTCAGGAGAAAAGGAGGCATTTACCTATTACAGAGATGGTGTGATTTGATTCTTTTTATTCATTTTTTTTTCATTTCTCTCGGTCTTACGAGAAAGACACGTGATTCGGGAAAATTTTGGAAAAAAAAAATCTACGCTTGTTGAAGGTGAAGTTTGAAATAGAACAATTCCTTCTGTCGTGTATCCTCGATTAA